AATGAATTGCCTGATAAAAGGATTACCTTGATAGGGTAAATAATGCAATTAGTATTGCATTCATTATATTTAATAGAATTAAACTATTTCTAAAAGCATCAAAAGCTTTTGTGCATCATACACCAAAATATATTTATTATTTATCATACACAGCACTATTATAACAATTATAACTTTATTAAATTAAATATTAATTAAATCTCTAATAAAAAGATAAAAAAGATAAGCTAACTAAGCTACTGGGTTCATACCCCATTTATAAAGGTCCTAGTCCTTTTCTTTTTAATTTTTAATAATTCAGCAAAAATTATATTTTTTTTTATTTTAATAACAGGAACTTTAATTACTATCTCATCAAATTCTTGGCTAGGTGCCTGAATAGGGCTAGAAATTAATTTGTTATCATTTATCCCCCTAATAAATAGTAACAACTTAACGTCTACAGAAGCCTCACTAAAGTACTTTTTAACTCAAGCCATAGCCTCAGCAGTGCTGCTATTTGCTGTCATAATAAGTTATTTAAATAATTACCCAATCATTCAAGATAGCTCTCCCTATAATAATTTAATAATTATTTCATCGCTACTGTTAAAAAGAGGTGCAGCCCCCTTTCATTTTTGATTTCCTAATGTTATAGAAGGGCTTTCTTGAATAAACGCACTTACTTTAATAACATGGCAAAAAATTGCCCCCTTAATATTAATTTCTTATACAGCACAAAATACTTTTATTTTTATAGCAATTGTTGCTTCAACTATTACAGGATCATTAGGTGGACTTAATCAAACTTCTCTGCGAAAATTAATAGCCTTTTCATCAATCAACCACCTAGGCTGAATGCTAGCAGCAATCCAAGCAAGTGAATCCATATGATGTATCTATTTTTCTTTCTACACATTTTTATCCTTCAGCCTAACATTTATATTCAACAATTTTAAAATATTCCATATTAACCAACTCTTTAATTCATTCTTTAATTCTAAAATCCTTAAATTCATCTTATTTTTAAACCTACTTTCACTCGGCGGCTTACCCCCATTTATTGGATTCTTACCTAAATGACTAGTTATTCAACTATTAGTATTAAAAAATCAATACATATTAATAACAATTATAACAGTTATAACACTAATCACTTTATTTTTTTACTTACGACTATGTTTCGCAGCATTTATACTTAATTACCACGAAAACAACTGAACTATCGCCATAACTATTAACAATTCTTCCTTCAAACTAATGTTAATTTTAACATTTATTTCTACATTTAGTCTAATTTTAGTTTCTATAATTTATCTATTCTTATAAATTATATAAAGTAAGGCTTTAAGTTAATTAAACTGATAGCCTTCAAAGCTATAAACATAAGTATAAATCTTTTAAGCCTTAGTAAATTTATTACTCCTTTAGAATTGCAGTCTAATATCATTATTGACTATAAAGCTAACCTTAAATATTAATTAAATTTCTAATAATGATTAAAAAGAATAAACTCTTATAAATAGATTTACAATCTATCGCCTAAACTTCAGCCATTTAATCGCGACAATGACTATTCTCAACAAATCATAAAGATATTGGAACCCTATATTTTATCTTCGGGGCCTGAGCAGGAATAGTTGGAACATCTCTTAGAATTTTAGTTCGAGCCGAACTCGGACACCCCGGAGCATTAATTGGAGATGATCAAATTTACAATGTAATTGTAACCGCCCATGCCTTCGTAATAATTTTCTTTATAGTTATACCTATTATAATCGGTGGTTTCGGAAACTGACTTGTCCCCTTAATATTAGGTGCACCTGACATAGCATTCCCACGAATAAATAATATAAGATTTTGATTGCTGCCCCCCTCCCTCACCCTACTATTAGTAAGAAGCATAGTAGAAAACGGGGCTGGTACAGGTTGAACAGTTTACCCTCCCCTTTCATCTGTTATTGCCCACGGAGGAGCATCAGTTGATCTAGCCATTTTTTCCCTTCACTTAGCTGGTATTTCATCAATTCTAGGGGCAGTTAATTTCATTACAACAGTAATTAACATACGATCTACAGGAATTTCATTTGACCGAATACCCCTTTTCGTGTGAGCGGTTGTATTAACAGCCCTATTACTTCTACTATCATTACCAGTCTTAGCAGGAGCTATTACCATATTATTAACAGACCGAAATTTAAATACTTCCTTCTTTGACCCCGCAGGGGGAGGAGACCCCATTCTTTATCAACACTTATTTTGATTTTTTGGGCACCCAGAAGTTTATATTTTAATTCTGCCAGGATTTGGAATAATCTCTCATATTATTAGTCAAGAGTCAGGAAAAAAGGAAACTTTCGGATCTCTAGGAATGATTTATGCTATAATAGCAATCGGCCTATTAGGATTTATTGTATGAGCCCACCATATATTCACAGTAGGAATAGACGTAGACACTCGCGCCTATTTTACTTCAGCCACAATAATTATTGCCGTACCCACAGGCATCAAAATTTTTAGCTGACTAGCTACTTTACACGGTACACAACTAAACTATTCTCCAGCTATGTTATGAGCCCTAGGATTTGTATTCTTATTCACAGTAGGAGGGTTAACGGGGGTTGTTCTTGCTAACTCATCCGTAGATATTATTCTTCATGACACATATTATGTAGTAGCCCACTTCCACTATGTATTATCAATAGGAGCAGTATTTGCTATTATAGCAGGATTTGTTCACTGATACCCACTATTTACAGGACTAAATATAAACCCTAATTGACTAAAAAGTCAATTCATTATTATATTTATCGGTGTAAATTTAACCTTTTTCCCACAACACTTTTTAGGACTAGCAGGAATACCTCGACGTTATTCAGACTACCCAGATGCTTACACAGCCTGAAATGTAGTTTCTACAATTGGTTCATCTATTTCTTTACTAGGAATTTTATTCTTCCTATTTATCATTTGAGAAAGCCTAGTGACACAACGACAAGTAGTTTACCCTATACAGCTTAGCTCTTCAATTGAATGGCTGCAAAACACCCCCCCAGCAGAACACAGCTACTCAGAACTACCACTTTTAACTAACTATCTAATATGGCAGATTAGTGCAATGGATTTAAGCTCCATATATAAAGTATTTTACTTTTATTAGAAACTAATGACAACATGAGCAGCCCTTGGCCTTCAAGACAGAGCCTCTCCTCTTATAGAACAACTCACTTTCTTTCATGATCACGCTTTAATAATTTTAGTAATAATTACGACATTAGTAGGATATTTAATATTCATATTATTCTTTAATCCACACACTAATCGGAATCTCTTACATGGTCAAACTATTGAAATAATCTGAACAATTCTCCCAGCAATTGTCCTCCTATTTATTGCCTTCCCCTCTCTTCGGCTACTATATTTATTAGATGAAATTAATGAACCTTCAGTCACATTAAAGACTATCGGACATCAATGATACTGAAGCTACGAATACTCAGACTTTATAAATGTAGAGTTTGACTCATACATAATCCCAACTAACGAACTACCAACAGACGGATTCCGACTTCTAGACGTTGATAATCGTGTAGTTCTACCCATAAATTCACAAATTCGAATTTTAGTAACAGCAGCAGACGTAATCCACTCATGAACAGTGCCAGCCCTAGGTGTAAAGGTTGACGGAACCCCAGGTCGATTAAACCAAACTAATTTTATAATAAATCGCCCCGGTCTATTTTATGGACAATGTTCAGAAATTTGCGGAGCTAATCACAGATTTATGCCCATTGTAATTGAAAGACTTCCTACAAATCATTTCATCAAATGAATAACTAATAGAACTAACTAATTTTTCATTAGATGACTGAAAGCAAGTACTGGTCTCTTAAACCACCTTATAGTAAATTAGCACTTACTTCTAATGAAAAAATTAGTTAAAAAATAACATTAGTATGTCAAACTAAAATTATTAAACCATTTAATATTTTTTAGTGCCCCAAATAGCCCCTATTGGTTGATTAAGTTTATTTATTGTCTTTTCAATTACTTTCATTTTGTTCAGTATAATAAATTATTACTCCGTAATTCCTAAAGCACCTAAATCAAAAATCTCAAGCAAACATTTAACAGCTTCATTAAATTGAAAATGATAACAAACTTATTTTCTGTATTCGACCCCTCATCAAGCATTTTCAATTTATCGTTAAATTGAACAAGAACATTTCTAGGACTCCTAATAATCCCCTCTGCTTATTGATTAATACCGTCCCGATGACATATTTTTTGAAATTCAATTCTTATCACACTCCATAAAGAATTCAAAACTCTTTTAGGCCCATCAGGACACTCCGGGTCAACTTTTATTTTCGTCTCTTTATTTTCATTAATTTTATTCAACAATTTTATAGGATTATTTCCATATATTTTTACAAGAACAAGTCACTTAACACTTACACTTACATTAGCCCTACCTTTGTGATTATGTTTTATGCTTTATGGATGAATTAATCACACACAACACATATTCGCCCACCTAGTCCCCCAAGGAACCCCAGCAGTTCTTATGCCGTTTATAGTATGTATTGAAACTATCAGAAATATTATTCGACCTGGAACTCTAGCTGTTCGACTAGCAGCTAATATAATCGCAGGACATTTATTACTCACCCTATTAGGAAATACTGGGCCCTCCCTTTCTTATACAATTGTATCTTTATTACTACTTGGTCAAATTGCCCTATTAGTACTAGAATCAGCAGTAGCTATCATTCAATCGTATGTATTTGCAGTTCTAAGTACACTATACTCTAGAGAAGTAAATTAATGTCAACACACTCAAACCACCCATTCCACTTAGTAGATTACAGCCCATGACCTTTAACGGGAGCAATCGGAGCTATAACCTCTGTTTCAGGATTAGTAAAATGATTCCATCAATACGATATTTCATTATTTGTTTTAGGAAATATTATCACTATTTTAACAGTGTATCAATGATGACGAGATGTCTCCCGAGAAGGAACCTTTCAAGGATTACATACTTTACCCGTAACATTAGGCTTACGATGAGGAATAATTCTATTCATTTTATCAGAAGTTTTATTTTTTATATCTTTTTTCTGAGCATTTTTTCACAGAAGCCTATCCCCAGCCATTGAATTAGGAGCTATATGGCCCCCTGCGGGAATCCAACCCTTTAACCCATTCCAAATCCCTTTATTAAATACAGCTATTTTATTATCTTCAGGAGTAACTGTTACATGAGCCCACCACAGATTAATAGAGGGCAACCACTCTCAAGCAACTCAAGGACTATTTTTTACGGTACTTCTAGGAATCTATTTTACCATCCTACAAGCGTACGAATACGCCGAAGCACCATTCACTATTGCAGACTCAGTTTATGGTTCTACCTTCTTCATAGCAACAGGATTCCACGGAATCCACGTATTAATTGGAACAACATTTCTCCTAGTATGCTTAATTCGCCATTTAAATAATCATTTTTCTAAAACCCACCATTTTGGATTTGAAGCTGCCGCATGATACTGGCATTTCGTTGACATCGTCTGACTATTTCTTTATGTCTCAATTTATTGATGAGGAGGGTAATTAATTTTTATCTATATAGTATATAAGTATATTTGACTTCCAATCATAGGGCCTACTAATTAGTAGTATAGATAATTTTTTCAATTGCTATTATAGCGTCAATCTTAATTATTATCACCAGTGTAGTAATAACATTAGCTTCTATTCTTTCAAAAAAAGCACTAACAGACCGTGAAAAATGTTCTCCCTTTGAATGTGGGTTTGACCCAAAATCTTCTTCACGACTACCCTTTTCCCTCCGATTCTTTTTAATCACAATTATTTTTTTAATTTTCGACGTAGAAATTGCTCTTATCTTACCAATAATCCTAATTATTTCAATTTCTAATATTATCATATGAACCTCAACAAGAATTGTATTCATTATTATCTTAATTATTGGGCTATACCATGAATGAAATCAAGGAATATTAAATTGATCAAATTAGGGTTGTAGTTAATTATAACATTTGATTTGCATTCAAAAAGTATTGAAATATCAATCTACCTTATAATTCAGAATATGAAGCGATTTATTGCAATTAGTTTCGACCTAACCTTAGGTATTTTATACCCTTATTCTAATTAATTTAAATATATTAATTAATAAATTAAATTAATTGAAGCCAAAAAGAGGCTTATCACTGTTAATGATAGAATTGAGAATAATCTCCAATTAAGGAAGTATAGTGTTCAAGAAAAAGCTGCTAACTTTTATCTTTTAATGGTTAAACTCCATTTGTACTTCTATTTATATAGTTTAATAAAAACATTACATTTTCATTGTAAAAATAAAAATCTTTTTTTTATAAATTACTAAATAAAATACACTACATCCAAAAATTATACAATTACCCTAACATCTTCAATGTTATGCTCTATCTTAAGCTATTTGAATAAAAAATAAGAAAAAATAAAAACAAGAAAATAACCCATAAAACAAATAATAAAAGATAAATCTTTAAATTATTATTATGCATAATAGACACATACTGAGAATACCCAACTAACTCATTGTATAAATTTTGACCCCCTAAAAATTCTGATCATCCCTGATCAAAAGACTTATACACTCTTATCCCTAATACCAAAGGATAATTAATAATACCGTAAGTTGAAATATAGGGCATAAACCATATAGAGCCAGAAAAATAACACACTAAATAATTATGTAAAGACTTATTAAAATAAAATAAAGAAACATTAGAAACCAAATAACCCAACACTCCCCCTACTAAACAAACAAATAAAGTCAACAATTTTAAATAACTAGGCAAACAAATTATATAGGGAGTCGGAAAAATTAATCAACTCAACATACTACCCCCTACAATTCTCATAATTAATAAACCACTTATACCTCGCAATATAATTCAACCCTCATCACTCAGTATATTTAAAGAACCACAATTTAATTCCCCCGTTATAGAATAATATACTAACCGGAAAGAATAACAGACAGTTAATCCAGTAGAAAAAAAATAAAGAAAAAAAGAAAACATGTTAATATAACTTAATGAAACAACTTCTAAAATCAAATCCTTAGAATAAAACCCAGCTAAAAAGGGCATCCCACACAATGCTAAATTAGCTACATTAAAACAACCAGAAGTTAAAGGCATATAAACACCCAACCCCCCCATTAAACGAATATCTTGAGAATTATTTATATTATGAATAATAGCCCCAGCACATATAAATAACAAAGCCTTAAATAAAGCATGAGTTAATAAATGAAAAAAAGCAAGCTTATAAAATCCTATAGATAAAATTCTTATTATTAATCCTAGTTGTCTCAATGTTGAAAGAGCAATAATCTTCTTTAAATCAAATTCAAAATTAGCACCTAACCCTGCCATAAATATCGTTAACCCAGAAAGCAACAGCAATAAATCTCCCAACCATCTACCTCTCAATAAAATATTAAATCGAATCAATAAATAAACACCGGCAGTTACTAAAGTTGAAGAATGAACTAAGGCCGAAACAGGAGTAGGAGCAGCCATAGCAGCTGGCAACCAAGAAGAAAAGGGAATTTGCGCTCTTTTAGTTATAGCTGCCAATATAATCAATGCCCCAATAATTTCTATTTCAACACTATTCTTCATACTTTCTAAATAAAAAATATAGTTTCAACTCCCATAATTTAACATTCAGGCAATAGCCAATAAAAAAGCCACATCCCCAATCCGATTAGATAAAGCAGTTAATATGCCAGCATTATAAGACTTAACATTCTGAAAATAAATCACTAAACAATAAGATACCAACCCTAGCCCATCTCACCCTAATAAAATTCTAATTAAATTAGGACTAATAATTAATAACATTATAGATATCACAAATATTAAAACTAATATAATAAAACGATTAATATTTATGTCCCCTCTCATATACTCCTTTCTATAATAAATTACTAAAGAAGAAATTAATAAAACAAAAGATATAAATAATAATCTCATTCAGTCAAACAAAAAAGTTATTACAATTCTAGTTGAATTTAAACTAACAACCTCTCACTCTAAAAAAAAAGAACAATCATTTAATAAAAACACTAGACTAGAAATAAAAAAACTAATTCTAATAGTAATTAAAATTAAAAATCTAATTCTACAAATTGATAAATACTTCACGATCTAAGATGAAACCGCCTCATTTCATTGACACCACAAATCAATATTTTAAATAAACTATTTAGATCTAAAGTCAAAATAAACAAATATCTCTCTTTAAAATCAATAAATTTAAAGGAAATCAATGAAGAAACAATAAAAAAAATTCACGAATCTTACCACCTCTAAACGAATAAATTCCAGAAAACCCCTTTCCATGTTGACTATAAGCATATAAATATAAAGTATACGCAGCGCTAAAAAAAGATAATATAGATAAAGAAATCATAGTAACCCAAGATCAACTTACAATTCTATTTAATAAAGAAACTTCCCCCAATAAATTTAAAGAAGGAGGAGCTGCCATATTACAAGCTCTTAATAAAAATCACCACAAAGTTATTGAGGGCATAAAATTCAATAAACCCCTATTGATTAATAAACTTCGACTCCCCAACCGTTCATAAGTAATATTAGCTAAACAAAACAATCCAGATGAACACAGCCCATGAGCAATTATTAAAGTATAAGAACCACAAAGGCCCCAATAAGTTAATGTTATTAGACCGCCTAAAACAATCCCTATATGAGCAACTGATGAATAAGCAATTAAAGCCTTCAAATCAGTTTGCCGTAAACAAACTAAACTAATTAAAACTCCCCCTACTAAACTAATTCTAACTCACACATAATTATATTTGATACCTCTTAACTGCAAAAACGAAAAAACCCGTAACAATCCGTATCCTCCCAACTTTAATATAATCCCGGCTAAAATTATTGACCCTGAAACCGGAGCTTCAACATGAGCCTTAGGAAGCCATAAATGAACTAAAAATATAGGCATTTTAACTAAAAAAGCCAAAATTAAAGCCAAATACAACAAATCATAATTAAACATATAATTACTTAATAAATAAAAATTTATAGTATTCAACTTATTATATAAATAAAAAATTCCAACTAACATCGGTAAAGAAACCAACAACGTATAAAACAATAAATAAACGCCCGCTTGAAGACGCTCCGGTTGATACCCTCAACCTAAAATTAAAAATAAAGTAGGAATTAATCTTCTTTCAAAAAATAAATAGAATATAAATAAATTCATTCTTCTAAAAGTCAATACCAAAAAAACTAATAAAATTAAAACATTAAACAAAAACAAATTTTTATAATTATTATACTTATAAACAGATTCACTAGCACTAATCATAAGAACACAAATCCAAAATCTCAATAAAATAAGACCGTAAGAAATAATATCAAATCCTAAAAAATAAGAAATACTCACAAAATAATTAGTACAATAATTTAAAGTAATAAAAACAAAAGTTACAATAAATAATAAATTCTGAACCATTCAAAATAAACCATTTATAAAACAAATAGGACTAATAAAAAGTATTATAAAAATCAATTTTAACATTGCAACACATTAAACGATTGAAAATAATCATTCCCATGTGTACGAATTATAGAAACTAAAATAGAAAGACCTAAAGCACCTTCACACACTCTAAAAGTTAAAAATATTATACTAAAAAATCTTCTATAATCTATTAAATTTAAATAAATAAACAAAAGAAAAAATAAACTTAGTACAATATATTCTAAGCTCAAAAGCATTGACAATAAATGCTTACGATTAGAAACAAAGACAAAAATCCCTATTAAAAATAAAAAACAAGGCAATCCTCAATATAAACCCATTAACATTAGTTTTAATAGTTTAATAAAAACATTGGTCTTGTAAACCAAAAATAAGACACTGTCTTTTAAAACTTCAAGAGAAAAGAAACGACTTTATCATTAATCCCCAAAATTAATATTTTAAATAAACTACCTCCTGAAATTATACAACTACTCTTATACACTTCAACACTTATCTCAAGATTAATTTTTATTCAAATAAATCACCCCCTAGCAATAGGATTAATACTATTAATTCAAACCCTACAAATTTGCTTAATTACTGGGCTAATAGCTAAAAGATTCTGATTTTCATATGTATTGTTTTTAATTTTTTTAGGGGGAATACTGGTACTGTTCATTTACGTAACTTCCCTCGCATCAAACGAAATATTCTCAATATCTATAAAATTAACAACTATATGTATTATAATTACATCAGTCATAATACTAATTGCTATATTTATAGATAAATCATCAACATCTCCATTTATTCAAAATTTAGAAATACAACCCCTATATAACCTAAACCTTACTATCACAGAAAATTCTTTAAACCTTCATAAACTATATAATTACCCCACAAATTTTATCACTATTCTATTAATAAACTATTTATTAGTTACACTAATTGCAGTAGTAAAAATCACTAAACTATTCTATGGTCCTCTCCGACAAATAAACTAATGAACAAACCTTTACGAAGCCAACACCCCCTATTTAAAATTGCCAATAATGCACTAGTAGACCTTCCAGCCCCAATTAATATTTCAGCATGATGAAACTTCGGGTCATTATTGGGCCTATGTTTAATTATTCAAATTCTAACGGGCCTATTCTTAGCTATACACTACACTGCAGACATTAATTTAGCTTTCAACAGAGTAAATCACATCTGTCGTGATGTAAACTACGGATGACTACTACGAACTCTCCATGCCAACGGTGCTTCATTTTTCTTCATTTGTATTTATTTACACGTAGGACGTGGAATCTACTATGGATCTTATTTATTTACGCCCACTTGACTAGTAGGAGTGCTAATTTTATTTTTAGTAATAGCTACAGCATTTATAGGGTATGTATTACCCTGAGGTCAAATATCTTTCTGAGGAGCTACAGTTATTACCAACTTATTATCAGCAATCCCCTACTTAGGAATTGACTTAGTACAATGAGTATGAGGAGGATTTGCTGTAGATAACGCCACACTCACACGATTCTTCACATTTCACTTTATTCTACCATTCATTGTATTAGCAATAACTCTAATTCACTTATTATTTCTCCACCAGACAGGATCCAATAATCCTATCGGATTAAACTCTAATATTGACAAAATTCCATTCCACCCCTATTTCTCATACAAAGACATTGTAGGATTCATCATTATAATTACAGCACTAATTCTTCTAACACTAATTAACCCCTATCTACTAGGAGACCCAGACAATTTCATTCCCGCTAACCCCCTAGTTACCCCAGTCCATATTCAACCAGAATGATATTTCTTATTCGCTTACGCAATCCTACGATCTATTCCTAATAAACTTGGAGGAGTAATTGCACTAGTACTATCAATTGCTATTTTAGCAATTTTACCATTCTATCATTTAAGAAAGTTCCGGGGAATTCAATTCTACCCCATTAACAAAATCTTATTTTGAACTATAGTTATCACAGTAATTTTATTAACATGAATTGGAGCTCGACCAGTCGAAGAACCTTATGTATTAGTAGGACAAATTTTAACAGTAATTTATTTTCTATATTACATTATTAATCCATTAGTAAATAAATGATGAGACAACTTAATTAATTAGTCAATGAGCTTGAACAAGCATATGTTTTGAAAACATAAGATAGAAATCAACCTTTCTATTGACTTTACTAAATATTATTAACCACATATAATTAATCAATAATAATTTTAACCCAACAATAAACAATAAAAAATTTAATGAAAATGGCAAAAAACTCTTTCAAGCTAAATATATTAATTTATCATAACGAAACCGAGGCAAAGTTCCTCGAGCTCAAATAAAAACAAATGAAATAAATGTTAACTTAATATAAAATATAATATTAAAAACATCGCAACCTAAAAAAATCACACAAAATAATATACTCATAAATAAAATTCTAGCATATTCAGCTATAAAAATTAAAGCAAATCCTCCTCTTCTATATTCAATATTAAACCCAGAAACTAATTCTGACTCACCCTCTGCAAAATCAAAAGGAGTTCGATTAGTTTCAGCTAAACAAATACAAAACCAAACTAATCTAATAGGTAATAAAATCACCAAAAATCAAATAGTTTTTTGATAATAAAAAAAATCCAAAATATTATAACTTCCAATTAAAAATACAAATGATAACAGGACCAACGCCATACTAACTTCATAAGAAATAGTCTGTGCCACAGCCCGTAAACCACCCAATAATGCATAACTAGAATTAGAGGATCAACCAGCAATTATAACAGTATACACCCCCAAACTAGTACAACACAAAAAAAACAACAACCCTAAATTAAACGAAAATAGCTTAACAAATAAAGGGATACACAATCAAGCAACCAAAGATAAAAATAAAGAAAAAATAGGAGAAAAATAGTAAGAAATATAATTTGATAAAAGGGGATAAGTCTGTTCCTTAGTAAATAACTTAATTGCATCACAAAAAGGTTGCGGAATTCCTATTAAACCCACTTTATTTGGTCCTTTACGAATCTGAATATAACCTAAAACCCTACGCTCCAAAAGAGTTAAAAAAGCCACTCTCACTAAAACACAAACTACCAAAATTAAACTTCCAACAACTGATAAAATAAACTCTATAAAAAACAAGTACTATTTGTAATATAAATTACATAAATAAATTCTAAATTTATTGCACTAATCTGCCAAAATAGTATAATAATTAATCACATTCCTTATATAAAATATCATTATTCCAATACCTGGTCCTTTCGTACTAAGATATTATAACATATTAAAGATAGAAACCAACCTGGCTTACGCCGGTCTGAACTCAGATCATGTAAGAATTTAAAAGTCGAACAGACTTAACATTTAAGCAGCTACACCTAAAATTATATCTTAATCCAACATCGAGGTCGCAAACTTTTTTATCGATATGAACTCTCCAAAAAAATTACGCTGTTATCCCTAAAGTAACTTAATCTTATAATCAATATTAATGGATCAATAGCTCATAAATTAATGATTTTAAATAATTAAAAGTTCATTAAATTTTAATATCACCCCAACAAAATATTTTAAATTATAAAAACAAAAATAATCTAAAAAATTTAAATAAAATAAAATATAAAGATTTATAGGGTCTTCTCGTCTTTTAACTACATTTTAGCTTTTTAACTAAAATATAAAATTCTATTATAAATTTAGATGAAACAGCTTATACCTCGTCCAACCATTCATACCAGCCTTCAATTAAAAGACTAATGATTATGCTACCTTTGCACAGTTAAAATACTGCGGCCATTTAAAAATTTCAGTGGGCAGGTCAGACTTTAAAAATAACTCAAAAAGACATGTTTTTGTTAAACAGGCGGGTAAAATTTTTGCCGAGTTCTTTATATAAACTTATCACATAAAATTACATAAACAAAAAAATATACTAATTCTATCATTATTTCTTTTTATATCTTATTAATAAAAAAATTTTTATAAATAAATTAAAATATAATAAATAATATAATCAATAAAATAATTTATAACAAACTTTATAACGATTGCTAATTCTAAGCATACACTTTATATTATTACTATTAATTTTTAACAATTTACCTTAAAGCTTATCCCTTAAAGTATTCAAATAAATAAATTTTTCAATTAAATAAATAACTAAAAAATCAAAAATTTGTAAATTAAATTTATTTCTAAAAAAACTAGATACCTTTATAAACGAATAACATTTCATTTCTAATAATTTATTTAAAATAATTTTGACACATTAACTTTAATAAACTATTAACTCTTATAAAATCGAGATTAATAACATACATATTAATTGTTTGATAAACCCTGATACACAAGGTACAATAAATTAAATTTTCTTTTTACACAAAAATTTTTCAAAATATTTCAGCTATCTTTCACAATACCAATTAACTATTATTAATATTATTTTTTCAATAAAAATTACTAAAACACTTAACTATATAATTATTTTTAATATATTAATTAAAAAACAAAATAAACTAATAAACAAATTTTGTTCAATTTATATTGATTTGCACAAAAATCTTCTCAATGTAAATGAAATGCTTTACTTAATAAGCTTTAAATTGTCATTCTAGATACACCTTCCGGTACATCTACTATGTTACGACTTATCTTGCCTTAATAGCAAGAGCGACGGGCGATGTGTGCATATTCTAGAGCTAGAATCAAATTAACAATCTTTAAAATTTTACTATCAAATCCACTTTCACTAACCATTTCAAAATTAGATCCATTTAAATAAATTTATTGTAACCCATCTCTACTTAAACATAAGCTACACCTTGATCTGATATAAATTCTTATAAAAATTATAGAAAATTATTATTCTAATAAAATATTCTGATAACGACGGTATATAAACTGAAAACAAATCTAAGTGAGGTACATCGTGGATTATCAATTACAGGACAGGTTCCTCTGAATAGACTAAAATACCGCCAAATTTTTTAAGTTTCAAGAACATAACTACTACTACCTCAGTGATTGAAACTACATTTTAAATAATAGGGTATCTAATCCTAGTTTATAACTAAAATTTATAAGCTTCAAAACCTTTATATAAAAAATTTTTAAATTTAAAATTTCACCTAATAAATCTAATATTATTTTAATATAATAAATTTAACTCACACTGAACAAATTTTATCTGCACTATTTGTGTAACCGCGGCTGCTGGCACAAATTTAGCCAATACTCTATGAAATTACTATTTCCAAATTTCTTTGATTAATAATACTATTTACTGAGAATACTATTAAATTTAATTTATTATTTAAATAAATAAAAATACACGCAAAAACTTACATATAAAATAAATCAATAATAAAATACAAAGCTAAAATAAAACTTTTATACTAATAAAACAATAAAATAATATAAAACACTAATAAACATAAGCACTAATCTAAATAACACTATTTAATCAATAAAAAGAAAAAATTGAATTAGATTTAAATAAAATGAATTAGTAGTTTCCCCTGATCAGCAATTACCCCCTAAGTAATTTGCCGTTTTTCATTAAAAAATTTAGATAAAATTTTACTTATTACAAAAGTTATTAGTAATCAATCTAATTATCAAATATTTAATTTAAATTAATAATTTAAATTATTAATATTATTAAATATAAATAACAAAAATAAATAAATCAATAAATTGAAATAATAATTAAATCAAATAATAAAAAAAAATTATATCAATTATTAGAGATTTAATTAATATTTAAATCTAATCTAATTTTTTTTTTTTTTTTTTTATATTATAAAATTTAATAAATATTAAATTTATTTATAAATACTTTATTCATTAATTTATTTTAGATGAAAATTTAATTTTTATTTATATAAATATTAAAAATAAATGAACGATATACCAAGTTAAGATTAATATATATATATATGTATATAAATATTTAATTAATTAATAGATATCTATATTCATATAAAAAAAAACCTTAAGATTCATAGATGAATAACAGTATTATCAATTTATTAGTATATAATATAATCTAACATTATAAACATTGTTATAAATTAATATTAAAAATAAATTTATTATAATCATTTATCTATTTATATGAAGTTGATCTTTTAATTCTCGGAAATGTCTATATTGGAATTTTAAATTACCTAGATTTATAAAAACCAATTTTTAAACAATACTTTTTTTATTTACTTAAATAATTATTGTTTATATTATATTTAAGTTATAACTAACTTAAATATAAGTATAGAAAAAAAAAAAAAAAAAAAAATTGGTGAAACCGCCTGTTCATTTGAAATAAGCTAATTTCATTC